ATTGTAGAGGCAGGAATTGAACCTGCATCTCCAGATGATGAGTCTGGTGACTTACCATTAGTCCACTCTACGAAATCTCTTGATCATGAGTGGCCTCTAGATGAGCCACTTTTAACTAAAAAGTAAAAAATTTTGACAAAATTCATTGTTTCCACAAACTAACCCTGAGAAAAGAGTAGATAGGGCCCCTTTTATGGGGCCCCCAAAAAATCATCCTTAAAATGGTCCAATACACCTTGGAAAACACTATCCCCTTCTAATCCTTCTATCTGGCGACTCTCAATAAAGCCGGTATCGGGAGGATAAACCTGAGTCTCAGATTATTTGAGAAGGAGAAAAATGCACAACGTCGAGGGGTCCCGCTCGCAAGATAATATTTACTAATTATCGCTTATAATTATATCCCATTAGTAATAACCCATAAAATAAAAAGTAAATAATAGATCTTTAGATTATAAGGAGGGTCCCCCTCCCTTATTACCTACCACTCCCCCTTTGGGAATAGCAAGCGATTTTCAATATATCCTAATAAAGGGGTTAATATTAAAAAGTAAGAGAAATAAAAAACAGAAGCCAATTGCCCCACCAGAATAAAGGGGTCTTCAACAGGCTGAGACCCTATCCAAGTAAGCAACAAGAAATCTGCAATTAAAAATCAAAAGGCAATTCGACCTAGCGGCCGGAAGGTTAATCCTCTAAATCGACTACTGTGAAGCCAAGGGAGTAAAAATAATATTAAAAGACTAGCAAACATGGCTACTACTCCTCCCAATTTATTAGGAATAGAACGTAATATAGCGTAGGCAAATAAAAAATACCACTCTGGTTGAATGTGCACTGGAGTTACCAAGGGGTTAGCTTGAATAAAATTCTCAGGATCTCCTAATAAATTAGGAGCTAAGTACACAAGAGAACAAAAAAACACTGCGAATGCTACTATGCCATATCAATCTTTTGATGTATAATAAACATGGAAGGGCACTTTATCAAGGTCCGATCTTACCCCAACAGGGTTATTAGAGCCATCAACATGTAAATAAATTAAATGAACGAACACTAAAGCCACTAGAAGGAAAGGAAATAAGTAATGAAGGCTGAAAAAGCGATTAAGTGTAGCATTAGACACACTAAATCCTCCCCACACCCATTGAACAATATCTGTGCCCACATAGGGAATTGCAGATAGTAAGTTAGTAATAACTGTCGCGCCCCAAAAGGACATTTGTCCCCAAGGTAAAACGTATCCAATGAAAGCCGTTGCCATTGTCAATATTAATATAACAACACCAACGTTCCAAAGTTCCATTTTAGTATAACTTCCATAGTATAACCCTCGACCAATATGAATATAAAGAAATAAAAAAAACATAGAGGCCCCATTAGCGTGAAAGTATCTTAATAAAAACCCATAATTAACATCACGCATAATATGGTCCACTGAAGCGAAAGCTAAGCTTACATCTGCGCAATAATGCATTGCCAAAAATATTCCTGTAGCAATTTGTATAATTAAACACACCCCCAATAAAGAACCGAAGTTCCACATATAGCTAAGATTGGCGGGGGCCGGTAAATCAATAATTAGTCCATTTACAATGGATAAGATGGGATTATGTTTTCTTAATTGCATCATTAACTGAAAAGTTCTTCTGAATTTAAATTAGACCTGAGCACGACTAGTCTGAGAGAAGATGTCTTGTTTCTTAGCAGTGGGGCCTACTTCTATTCCAATCTCTTGAGTAAGCACTATTGCCCCAATCATGGCCACTAATAGTATAAAACTGGCTAAAATAAAGAGGTAATAACAATCGGTGTACAATATTTGTCCAATGGCTTCAATATTATGATATTTTTTTAGAAATCAAGGATTAGCTAGGTCTCACGCGCCTAATAGGCCTCTATAAACATAAGGGCCGCCCATGATGAGCCAACTTGAAGCGATAGCCTCAAAAAAAAGGGTTCCAACGGCCAATCCTATTGGAACATAGTTTGTCATATCTGCCTCTCCCCCCTGTCGAAAGGCTGGAGAAAAGTCTGTTAAATTTAACATCATTATCACAAACAAAAATAGAATGGCTATTGCTCCCACATATATTATTATAAACATCAAAGCAATAAAATCGACCCCCAATAAGATGAAAAGGACCGCAGAGCTTGTAAAAGCAACTACTAGCCAAAAGACTGAGTGGACAGGATTAAGCGCAGATATAACCATTATTCCAGAAGCAACAGTCCCAAATGATAAGGTAAAAAAACACATCGTAATCATTTGGTTAAGCCCCTCCAGGGATAAACATTATAGCATTTTTAATAGGATCAATGATTATAGAAGGCAAAATTCCTAGAATGAAAATCAGTATTACCAAAGGAGATATGGCGAAAAGCTCACGCCTATTTAAATCTCTTGTAAAAAGAAGGTAGTTTGAGACAGTACCAAAGCTAACACGATTATACAAATAAAGAGAATAGGCGGCCGACCAAACCATCCCGGTGGCAGCTAATACACCAACCACTAAATTATACTCAAAAGCAGCCAATAATGAAAAAAATTCTCCAACAAAGTTACAACTAAGCGGGAAAGCCATGTTGGTTAGTGTTAAAACCAAAAATACACTAACAAATATGGGCATGGATAAAGTTACTCCGCGATAGTACTTTATAAGGCGGGTATGATGGCGCTCATATAAATAAGTAACAGCAATGAAAAGGGCTGAGCTCACAAGGCCGTGCGCCAACATCATAAAGACAGCCGCCACTAATCCTTCAATTGTATGAGTGAATAAGCCTAAAGTTACAAGTCCCATGTGTGCCACCGAAGAATAAGCAATAAGTCTTTTTAAGTCAACTTGACGGCAAGTTGTTAAACTTCCATAAATTATTGCTATAATACTTAGCATAATAACAAAGGGGGCAAAATATTCGGTAGCCGCCGGTAGAATTGGCCAAGTAAACCTTAAAAACCCATATCCTCCTAACTTTAATAGTATCCCGGCTAAAATAACCGAGCCTGAAACTGGGGCCTCCACATGGGCTTGAGGTAATCAAATATGAAATGGAACCTGAGGAATTTTAACTGCCAAACTTAAGAAAAACCCGGCAAAAATTCATTTTTGAGTGGAAGTGGACAATTCTATGTTTAACAAGGCCTGATAGTCAGTTGTTCCCACACTACTGTATAATTGAAATATCCCCAAAAGCATAAACACTGACCCAACAAAAGTRTAAAAAAAAAANTAATAAGAAGCTCGTACTTTTTCTTCTCTCGAACCTCACACCCCGATTAAAAGGAACATGGGGATTAATATTCCTTCAAATAATATATAAAACAATAACAAGTCCAGCGCTGAAAAAACTCCCATTAGTAAAACCTCTAAAAATAAAAGACATAATAAAAATTCTTTTAATAAAAATTTTATTGAGCTTCAACTAATCAAAATGCATATTGGGATCAATAGTGCAGTTAAAANTNAAAAAAATAAAGAAATTCCGTCAACAGCTAAAAAAAGGGGACCCCATTTAAAATTTAAAGCCGGGGGGACTACCCACTCTATTTGATTTATGGTTTGGAATTGACCCTCCAAATCAAAGGCCGCCCATAAAATTAAAGTGGCAGTCAAGGTTGCTAAAGATCACTCTAGAGCGGTTCTCTTTAATTTTATATTATTATCTCTCGGAATTCTCATTACGTTAATTATCCCCAAAAAAAGTAAAAGGAAAATTAAACCTAATCAATTTTTCATCTTTTGAAGAAAAGCTCATAAATCAAGTACTCATATTAATACCTATGGATTTATATAACAGAATTCCTTAATGATCACAGCCTTCGATGTAAACATTCTCTGATAAATGGGTCATCAGGAAACATAAGATCTTCANTACCCGTAGAGCAGGGGGGTAATGTCGATATTTATTTTTTTATGATCTATCACTTGATGGCCCCGATTNTAAGGTTTGTCGGTGAAGTAACTTAACCAGAATGATTTCTTAATAAATTTAACTTTAGGTGCAAGCTCATAAGAAATATTAGAAGAGCAGATCTTTCCCTTATATAACCAGAGTTTTAAAACCGTTATAGGNTAAATATATCCCCCAAGAAATAGCTCTTGCCGCGGTAACTTAATCACAGGGTGTTTGGGGTTACACTGCATTACACCTCGTACCGGCTTCCCCCAAAATTGAGAGAAAAAATCTATGAGGGGGTCCGTGGGAGTCATCCTATTAATACCTATCCTAGTACATTCATCATAGGTAGTAAAGACTAACCAATCGCTATATAAGTATAAGCCGAGTAATTTTTTTTGATACAAGTCTATACTTTTGAACTTCTCTTCCATTAAGGCTAACTTTAACAAGTGGACATCCAAAAAGTTTGATAAAAAAAAGAGAGGCTCACAATGCCAATCCTTTAATAGATCTCTTAAATTATCAATTACGCTGGGCTTGAAAGGAAACATCCCCGTACTCTCTAGTTTATTAATTAAAGGATCTATTTCAACTTGAGTCAGAGAGGTCCGGCTGGGAAGCCCGGTGCTGAGTCCTTTTATCTCTAAAAAGTGTGTTATATTTTCAAAAGGAGTCTGGGCCAAACCTTCTACAATAGACAATACACCAACCGAAGAAATCCAGCTGGGCCTCGCCCAAACATCTGGGGCGAGGCCAAATAAGAACTCCTCGCTTTGTTCAAAAGATAACTGCAGGCCGTGGGGTTCAAGTAAAATTTGGCCAAACGGAAGAAGCTCAAAAAGTGTTACCCCCCAACAAAATGTCACTATCGTCCCCGCACACATTAAAGTGAGGGCTGATCAATAGATTAATATTAATCAGCTAATACCTTTAACTTTTTTATAAAGAGCAACCCTAAACATTATAAGAAAAAAGAGAATAAAAATAGTTAGTAAATAGTAACCCTTCAATAAATTCATTAAAACAAAAATAATTAATAAACCAAAAGAAAGCCTAAGNTAATGCGCTAATAAAATAGCCAAACTTAAAAGCGTGACTTTGACATAAATAAAATTATCGCCGCCTGAAACAACAACGATTAAAAATAAATAGCTTATAATAATTACATTCAGCCATTTTCTTTTAATGAAATTTTTTAAGGATAATCTACTCATCTTTTATTNTTAAACCCCTTGTAACACCCAATTGATATATTTGTCTAGAGAAACCGCTTCAATTACGATAGGCATAAAGGAGTGATTTGCCCCACAAATCTCGGAACATTGGCCATAAAAAACCCCAGGTCTTTTTATAAAAAACCCCGTTTGATTTAAACGGCCTGGGACTGCGTCCATCTTAACAGCAAGTGCCGGGACTGCAAATGAGTGTAATACATCGGCCCCAGTCACTAAAACTCGGACATGTGTATTAATAGGAACAACTAATCTATTATCCACCTCTAATAGTCTAAAGTCGCCCTTATTTAAATCAGATGTTGGTACCATGTAAGAGTCAAATTCTAAAGTTTCTGTTTGATAATCAGAATACTCGTAGGACCAATACCATTGATGGCCTATGGCTTTTATAGTTAAACCAGGATCCATAACTTCATCCATTAAGTACAATAATTTTAAAGAAGGGAGTGCAATAAGAACTAAAATCACAGCTGGAACTATAGTCCAAACTATTTCTAATAAAGTACCGTCAACTAAATATCTATGGTAAGCTTTACCACTTAAGGCTTTTAGAATTAACCACAATACTGTTGTAATAATTATGATTAATATAAACATAACTTGATCATGAAAAAAAATTATCTCCTCCATCACCGGATGGGCAGCATCTTGTAAGCTTAATTGCCACGGCTCCGGCAGATCATAACCAAATTGGTTAATAATTAGTCAATTATTTAATAAATTTTTCATCGCCTTGAATAAAGGAAATTGATTTTATAGCCCTCCTTAAAAAGGAAGCCGGACAAGGGAAGGTTCCCCTTCCCTCACCATGTTACGACTTGCTTTACCTCGTAGGCATTCGTAATCACCGAAGACGTCCGAATAACCATTCTAAGTAAAGGTGACGGGCAATTTGTGCTAACACTTGTACCAATTCACCGGAACGCCCTACTTTCCGATTACTATTAAATTCAACTTCCAGTCGTCTTACAGCGACCTTCCGAACTCTTACTTTAGAGACTCACCTTCCAGGTTTCTCATTATATAAGAAAATGTAGCGCATAAAATCCCCCAACATTCGGATCATAAGACCTGACTTCCTCCGGGCAAATGCCCGGGTTGGGTCCCTTCTAGCTTAATACACGAACTTACGACGGCCATGCAATACCGGTCATAGATTCAAGTTGAGGTAAGGTAACACGCGGACCATCGAATTAAACTACACGCTCCTCTAATCGAAATAGTGAACAGCCAAAGTTTTTGAATTTTAATCTTGCGATCGTACTACTCAGGCGGAAGATTTTACCTTTCGGGCCTGCTAAGCATCATCTTCAAAGTTCACAGTGTGGACTACCAGGGTCTCTAATCCTGTTTGCTCCCCACACTCCCATGTATCAGCCTACCTTGTAGTAAATAGTTTTTACCTTTGGGGTTCTATTTTCTATCCTCACATTCTACCGCTCCAAAAAAATTCCATTTACCTACTTGGATCGTTTTTTAGCCTACACATCCTTTACGCCTTTTTACTTATAAAGACCAGCCCTTAAGTTTAACCGCGTCGGCTGGCACTTAATTTGACGGGCTCAATTAAATGTATCCTCTCTGTGTCATACTTTCGTTTATTGCACAAGATTCTCTACTGCTGCCTCTATGTGAGTCTTCCCCTTGTTTCAGTGAAAGTGTGGCTTCAGCCAAACAGCCCATCTTCGGCAAGGTGGTCTTTTACACCACCTTCTACCTAATAAGACTCCGGCCCAGTACCTTGGATTCCGGGTTTACTCACCTGTCTGCATGAGTTGCCTCTAGATCTTTAGATCATTGTAGGCACATACTAGCATGTATTAAAAGGGCCACTCGCCTTCTACATTCCCCAAAATCAAAGGACCCATTTTACTTATTTTTTAATATTAAGTGCTAATTTCAAACTACCTCCTCTAGAATAGCCCCACCGTAGCCCAGTGGGCTAATTGTAATAATAAATTAGGATAAATTATCATAAATCCAATTGGATACAAACTGGCCCCAATTAACAGGGACCTTCTAAAGTTTAGCCTTTTTTTTTCTCTAAGGGTTTTAAGGCCCACTAAAAAAAAGGAGTCGGCTTGAAAATAAATAATTTTAACTATTCTAACATAATAAACACCAGCTACCACAGAGCAAACTACGGCTAAAATTGAAACTAAGTAATACTGATAAGTAATACCAGACAATAGAATTCATCATTTACTAAAAAATCCAATTAGAGGAGGAATTCCAGCAATGGAAAGAAAAGTTAAAGCCAATGTTATGGCTAAAGTCGGCTCTCTTCTCGAAAGACCACTGAATTCCACAATTAGATTTTTTAGACCTCCTAAAGCTAATATGATAGTAAAAGCACAAATAGACATAATGACATACAAAATCATATATATTAAACTAGCCTGCACACTTTCAAAAGTCCCAATTTCTATTCCCCAGAGAACGAAACCCATATGCGCAATTCCACTGTAAGCCAATAGTCGTTTAATTTTGGTTTGATTCAAAGCACCGAGAGCGCCCACCACCATTGAAAATATTACCCCAATCAACAGCACATTAGCCACCGGCCCAATCGAAACTAAAATAGAAAATATCCCAACTTTAGGCACAGTGGCTAATAAAGCGGTAGTAGTAGTAGGGGCTCCATCATATACATCCGGCGCCCACATATGGAAGGGGGCCGCAGATAACTTAAACAACAACGCCCCGGTAATTAACAGACCTCCTATAGGAGTTATCACACCAGAGGTTGGGAAAATTTGACCACCTTCTTGATTGAGCACGAGATCTATACAGGGAATACTAGTTCCTCCCGTTAATCCGCATAAAAAAGCACACCCAAACAAAAATAGGCCTGAGGAGAGTGCGCCTAACACAAAATATTTTAGTCCAGCTTCAACACTGTACCCAGAGCCCCTTTTTTGAGCTACTAATATAAAAAGAGAAAGAGTTGGTAATTCAATAGCCAAATAAACTGATATCCAGTTACTCGCAGAAACCAAAAGAATGCTTCCCAGGGCTACCATTAAAATTAGAACCGGAATAGTCCCCTCTCTCATGGTAGGAGGGACCATCAATAAAATAGATAAGCTACCTACAAGAATCACCATTTTAGTGGTTACAACTCAATTATTAATAGTTAAGAACTCATTCTGCCAAGGCAGAAAAAACCCAATACTTGCTCAATAACTTATAAATAATAACACTAGGAGGGATATTTTTAAAGTAGGATTTTTTACGCTATAAATGATTAATAATAAAATAATTATGCTTAAAAAAAGAGTTTCATTCATCAATCTTAAATTTTATTAACTAAGATCCGATTGGGCTCTATTATTTAATAAGCAGGAGGGGCGGGACTTGAACCCACACTTTTAGCTTTGAAGGCTAACGGTCTACCTTAACCTAACCTCCTACTTATCTAATACCACCCCTCGGCAAATTGCCCGGGAAATAAACTGAGACCGGGATAGCTTAAAAACTTTAAACGTGATATTCAAAGGGAGGTCAGGTTGATGTTCTTTCCCCAAAACTAATCAGAGTTTAAAGACCTTTGAAGGGTCTACCCGACCAAAACTAATCATAAAATATAAAAAACTAACAATAAGCGATAATACCTAAAAAAAACATGAATAAAGGAGGTTTGAGAAAATTCTTTTATTTTATTTAAATATCATAAAACTGGCAATGGTTATAAAAATTATTAAAGCATAATTATAAACTAAACCGGATTGCAAATTGCTTATCTCTTGAGTGAGCCGGATTATGAATTGGGATAATCCTTTGGGACCTATTAGTTCCAATATCCCCTTATCCAGGGCTCGGAATGTTATTAAATGACCTAATCTTCATACATTCTGAACCCCAAAATGATTAACAATATAATTAAATTGCCAAGCAGAATATAAAAAGGTATAACCAGCAAGACCGACCGGCGAGACTGGTGCATTAAAGGCTTGTGAAAAATAATGATAAAGGAGTATAGCCGTCCCAGCCCCCAAAAGGCTAAAGATTACAGGCAATAACTTAATAAAAGTGGGGATAATAGGAAAAAGGGTAATTTGAAACGACCAAATAACCTCTTTGGTCAAATAACCTACAAAAATACTTCCTAAGGCTAATAATATTAGAGGTAGGGTTAAATTTCAAGAACCCTCATGGGCATGTGAAAAAACTTCCTTTTTAGAGTTAGTATTTGATATAAAAGTAAGATATACTAATCGAAAAGAATAAACAGCTGTTAATAGGGCAGAAAAAACCCCCAACCAATGAGCAAAAGCTAAATAATATTGATCATAGGCTAACTCTAAAATTAGATCTTTAGAATAAAACCCCGTTAAATAAGGGAAGCCCATTAAAGACAGAGAGCCAATAACTATCATAGTATAAGTAAAGGGGATTGATCTAATAAGGCCCCCCATTTTTCTCATATCTTGCTCGTCAGCTAAGGCATGGATCACAGACCCAGCACTCAAGAACAATAGAGCTTTAAAAAAAGCATGATTCATTAAATGAAACAAACTTATAGAATATTGGGAAAGCCCACAGGCCATTACCATGTATCCTAATTGACTACAGGTCGAATAAGCTATTACTTTTTTAAGGTCGTTTTGGACCAAACCAACCGTGGCGGCCATAAATGCCGTAAGAGATCCAACAATGGTTACGACCATCAAAGCTATGGGGGCTTGCTCTAATAGGGGAGATGATCTAATTAGTAAAAAAACACCTGCCGTCACCATGGTTGCAGCATGGATCAAAGCAGACACCGGAGTTGGTATTAATAATTGTTACACCACCATTTATGGTGAGACCGCTACTTTCATAGCGGATAGGACTTTTTCTTCCACTTTTTAACTTGCTCACCCTAAGGCCCCCCAAAGAGGCCAGTTAAAACTAAAATATACATGTTCCGCGCCTGAGGAAGAGTTAGGGAGGGTTATAATTATAAATGTCCTTTAAAATTTATCCAAAGATAACTCTTAACTCAATGAGGCGGTCAATAAATAAACCTCTAAGCAACTTTAAAATTCTCCTTACAATTGTTTTAACTGAATCCCTAGAGCGAGTCTTATGGACTAAATAACCAACCCGATTATTTCTATATGTAAATGGGGGCTTACTCTCACTCTAAGCCACCTTTTAACCACTCATAGACCAACCCCAAAGTTAGAATGCCTAAAAACACAACCATAGTCCAATAACCAAAGGGAGATATTTGATTGTATACAACACATCAGGGAAAAAGGAAAGAAATTTCTAAATCAAAAATAAGAAAAAGAATGCCAATTAAGAAAAACCGAATAGAAAAAGGCCGTCCTGGGGAGCCAAAGGGGTCAAACCCACATTCATAAGCCGAGACTTTCTCTCGATCCGGCTGTTTCTCTCCTAAAATATAAGAAGCGCCAGAAATAATCGCAGAAAGAACTACACTAAAAATTAATAAAACCAAAATACCATAAAACTCAGTATACATCCATAGTTAGCTAGGGGGCAACCCATTTAACCCAAATAAAAGGCTAGCCACTAAAATTACAAAAGCCAAACTTAGGGGTAAGTAAGACTTTCATAGTAAAGCCATTAATTGATCGTACCGCATTCTAGGGAAAGAGGCTCTTACTCAAATAAAGAGTAAAATTATAAAAGAGGTTTTTAAGCCAAACCAAGCTGGCCCACCTTTAAAATACACAATAGGAGAGAGCCATCCTCCTAAAAATAAAATTGTAATTAAACCGCTCATCAATATTATATGAGCATATTCCGCAAGAAAAAATAAAGCAAAAGACATAGAAGCATACTCTACATTGTAACCCGACACTAACTCCGACTCCCCCTCTGTTAAATCAAAAGGCGCTCGATTAGTTTCGGCTAGCGCCGAAGCAAAAAACATCATGGCCGCCGGGAACAGGGGAAAGAAAAATCAAATACCACTACTTTGAGCTAGCACTATTTCAGTTATATTCAAAGAACCGACACACAAGATGACCGTTATTATTATTAGTCCAATTGAAACTTCATAACTAATCATCTGAGCGGCCGCCCTAATAGCTCCTAAAAAAGCATACTTAGACTGACTTGCCCAACCGGACATCAAAATAGCATAAACACTAATGGAAGAAACGGCCAATGTAAACAAAATTCCTATTTTCAGATCACTTATAACAACCCCTTTATCATAAGGAATAACTCCCCAAGCAATTAGGGCTAAAGTAAATGAAAAGACTGGCGCCGCCACATATATAAACAAATTAGCATAATGAGGAATCACCAATTCTTTAGTAAATAATTTTATACCATCAGCAAGAGGTTGTAACAGCCCATAAGCACCTACTACATTGGGCCCTTTTCTAGCTTGCATATATCCTAAAACCTTCCGTTCGGCTAAAGTTAAATAAGCCACTGCTACAAGTAACGGAATAACTATTATTAAAATTTTTAAGATTAAATGAATTGTTTCAACGATCATCAAGAAAACAAACTTTCTCATGAAATTCGGAGTGGATTCACATAAAGTCTCGGAGGTACCAACAGCGAAAAAAGGCATAAGCCCAACCACCTCATAAACCAATTTATTAAGTGGTATTTCTAACTTCTAACTTTGTTACCGGCTGATTAACCCGCGAGGTCTTTTCAGCATATAGTGTATTTATAATCAAGGCTAATTACTTAGACAGGACGGCCCAACGCCAACCTTCCATTGCATCCGGTAACCAAGTGTGTAACCCTAGCTGCGCAGACTTACCGACAGCACCTATAAATAAAAATAAACATATTAGGGTGGTGTTATTAGAGGGGGATAGTGCCACTGTATTAAAAATAGAAGCAAAATCTAAGCATCCAAATTGATCCCAAATTGCCAACATAGCTAAGACAAACCCCATATCCCCCACTCGATTAACCAACATGGCCTTTATACCTGCCTTGTTTGCCTCAATTCTGGTCAATCAAAAGTTTATTAATAAATAAGAACACAACCCAACACCTTCTCAGCCAATAAAAAGTTGGGGAAGATTATCGCTAATTACTAATAAAATCATAAAAAATGTAAATAATGATAGATAGGACATAAATCGAGGGACATGGGGGTCACCGTCCATATAAGCGGTAGAAAAAATATGAACCAAAGCAGATACGGCGGTAACAACAAGTAACATGGTTGCAGAAAGAGCATCTAATTGTAAACCAAACCAGACAGTTACTAAATCTGAGTCCAACCACCGCCATAATTTTATATACGCAGTTGAAGAGTTTAATGTAGTTTCATAAAAAATCAAAAAAGACCACGACAAACTTATAATTAAACAACTTGAAGTAAAAATTCCAGCACCCCTTTCACCTAGCTTTCTACCAAACAAACTTGAAATTAAGGCCCCCAAAAGGGGGACAGTTAAAACTAAGATATACATATCATAATTTGATAAGGGAGGGTTTCCCTCCCTTTACATTACTACGCCTGAGAAAAACTTAATGTAAAACAATGGTATCAGCCAAATAAATAGTAGTTAATAAAGAAAATACATAGGCTTGAATAACCGCCACCGCGGCCTCTAGTAAACTTATAAAAACCATAATTAAAACAGGAAAAATATTTAAAACTCCCGCCGTAGTTAACATATTAAAACCAAACCCAGCTAAAATGGCAAATAATAAATGGCCAGCTGATAAGTTTGCGGCGAGACGGATCCCCAAAGAGATAGCCCTAGATATATAGCTTACTGTTTCAATTATTACCAAAAGGGGGGCTAATCCTAAAGGAGCCCCGGCCGGCATTAGAATGCTTAAAAAGTTCCATTTGAACTTTCAAAGTCCAGCTAAAGTTACACCAATTACAATTGAAAATGACAAGCCTAACGTAACGACTACATGAACTGTTACGGTAAAGACATAAGGGAATAACCCTAAAAGATTTAAGAATACTATAAAAATAAAAAGGGGAAAAACAAAGGGGAAATACTGGGTCCCCGAATTATCTTTTACTAACCCGTGGAAGTGATCATAAATCAACTCCATGATTGCTTGCCATCGGTTAGGGATTAATCGGTCTCCCTTTAACAATATCAAAGCTACAGCCACAGCCAACATCATCATCATTGACGAGTTAGTGACGGCGATCAAATCCACTACTTTAAATTGATCAAAATAAGCAGCACCCATCTTAATTATAACCCCATAAAGGGGGTTTATATGTTAAATTTTATCTTGACTTCATAACGAAGCTGGCCCCTTGTTTAAATCAGATGTTTTGGGGGCCCCTGTCCAACCTACCCCAACCGATCTTCTGATTAAAAAATTAGTTTTAATAACGGGTAAGACGGAAATTACCAAAAAAGAGAATAATAAAAATAAAGCGACTAAGGTTCATCTATATTGAGTTAAATAAGTAGCAGTTTCTAATTGGGGCATCTTTATTCCCTTTTTTTCTTGCAACTTAACCTCTAAGTCAATTAAGAGATTTGATAGCGATCGTTCCTTTTATTCGATAATAGGCCACCATAATTGCCAGCCCAATAGAAGACTCCGCCGCGGCGACCGTCAATAACATAATTGTAAAAACTTGTTCGATTAGAGCATCTGTCACAATAGAATTAATTAAAAATAGAAAAGAGGCAGCTAACAAAATTAATTCTATTGACATTAACATAATTATAAGATGTCCTCTATTCAGCACAATTCCTAACACCCCCAATAATAATAATAAAATAGCTACTATCATATATCTATAGTACATTATAAAATTGACTTGATCTTACGATCTGTTGGCGAAACGCCCAAATAATAAATTGATTCTTAAATAACCCCTCGCCCAAACTTCTGGGGCGAGGCTAGGAAGTTAATTTTTAAAAGATTTTTATTCAAAAATTTTTTTCATCTTTTAATTTGTTAAGATCGATAAGGCCCATAAATAAAAGGTAATTCATTATAAGTATGAGATAAAGGAGGAGACGGTTGAACCCATTCTAAAGAGGCCCAACTAGACCCAGTGTTCTCTACTCAATTAATAAATTTTATCTCTCGAACATAGGCATCATATACTATATATACAAACCATAGAACACCCACAATTGAAATGGTCGATCCTAAGGAACTAACAAGATTCCAGCCCGCGAAACCATCGACAAAGTCAGAATATCGCCTGGGAAATCCCGCCAGGCCTAAGAAATGTTGAGGGAAAAATGTCAAATTAACCCCAATAAACATCAACCAGAAGTGGATTTTACCATAAAGCTCATTGTAACAATAGCCAGTTATTTTCCCAAACCAATAATAGAATCCACCAAATATAGCAAAAACAGCCCCCATTGATAGAACATAATGAAAATGGGCTACAACATAATAAGTGTCATGTAAAACAACATCTAATGAACTATTAGCTAAAATTACCCCGGTTAAGCCTCCTATTGTAAAAAGAAAGACGAACCCTATGGCCCAAAGCATAGGGGTATCTAGTCTAATAGCCCCACCATAAATGGTGGCTAATCAACTAAACACTTTTATCCCAGTTGGAACAGCTATAATCATAGTCGCTGCAGTGAAGTAAGCCCTTGTGTCAACATCCATTCCACTAATGCGTTCCCTATAAAGAGGGATAACGTTTCAATGAGCGAAGCGTTTTCCAGCCGAGGCTTTCGCCACGGTTCGGACTGTACCTTAATCCTGATTTATAATTAATTAACTCTAATGCCTGACACCATTTCAAAAAATCAACCCGTTTCTTTGTTCGTAACAAATGTTTTTTAAGAAGGCGCATAACTCGAATTAAAGCCTTTTTCTCTCTCACCTCTCATATGAAAGCGTGATCTTTTTCATTTTTTCTTATGCTTCCCCCTAATTTATCAAAAAATGGTCTTAAGACAAACCCCTCCGCCTGTAATATAGCTAAGGAAAAACTTATGTCCTTTTTTTCTGGGGTATTAGGGTTATGTTTTAGAGAAACAAAAAAGGCCCCTTTCCCATCCATTAATCCTGTTAACCAAGCTCCGCCACTCAAATTATCAAGCGGGCAAATATCAATTAAGCCTTTTCTGTTTACAACATAATATTTCCCAACCATTGAAAGTTTAACGTGGCCATACCCTAATAGACATTTTATGTGATAGAGAATTTGGGTATCTTTAAGAGGGCGAGAAATGGAAAGAGAAAGACATTCCGTGCCATGAGGTTTTCGAGCTATTCCTAAGCAGCCCTGGGTTTCAATAAACCCAATTAACCATTGTCAGGATTTCTCGCATGCAGTCTCTGAGGATCTTAAAACTTGAGTCGTTATAATAAACAATTTAATCCCAATTTTAATTTCCGGCTAGTAAACCCATAAAAATAAGATTTTAGCTGCCTTAACCTTAGACGAGCACCTATTTTAAAAAAAGGGTTTTTCCAGCATATAGCGAGATAATAAACGAAGACATCGCTGCCTTCGGCGGCTGAAATTTACCGTAAACATATGATGTGCCCACACAATAAAACCTAATATTCCAATAGATAGCATAGCATATACCATGCCTAAATATCCAAAAATTTGATTTTTAGCAGAAAAGGTTGGTATAATTTGAGATATCATTCCAAATCCTGGAAGAATTAAAATATAAACCTCCGGATGCCCAAAAAACCAAAATAAATGTTGGAATAAAATAGGATCTCCACCCCCAGCTGGGTCAAAAAAAGTCGTATTAAAATTCCTGTCTGTTAAAAGCATAGTTATTCCACCCGCTAAAACTGGTAAGGAAAGTAATAATAAAAAGGCAGTGATTAAAATAGACCACACAAATAATGGGAGTCTATCCATCGTTAATCCCGGAGCTCTCATATTAAATATGGTTGTTATAAAATTCATTGCCCCTAAGATAGAAGACGCACCCGCTAAATGAAGGCTAAAGATGGCCATGTCGACCGCCCCTCCCGAATGCGTTTGAATACCAGAAAGAGGAGGATAAACCGTCCACCCTGTCCCCACTCCTTGTTCAACAAAGGCAGAGCCTAATAATAGTATAAGCGCAGGAGGGAGTAACCAAAAACTAATATTGTTTAGTCGTGGGAAGGCCATATCGGGAGCACCTATATATAGTGGTACTAACCAATTACCAAACCCTCCTATCATTACTGGCATTACTAGGAAAAAAATCATAATAAAGGCGTGTGCCGTCACTATGACATTATAAAGATGGTCGTCCCCTAACATAGTACCAGGAGCAGACAACTCCAATCTTATTAACATACTTAAAGCTGTGCCTATCATACCGGATCCTATTCCAAATACTAAATATAAAGTTCCGATATCTTTGTGATTAGTGGAGAATACTCAACGAGTTAAAAATTTATTCATAACTCAAAATAAGGTAAACCTATAAAAACAATTACCAATACCTATGGCCCAAAGCATAACATAGAATTGGATAAATAAATATTATGGGCTAAGGGGATTCACCGTTTTAATCCGATGGAACGAACCCCAGATGATTTTGCCCAACTTAGATAATCATAAAGTTACAGAAGTCTAATGTCATGGAATTATCACTATCTATAAACATGATAAATGAATCCATTTATATTAACTTCCTCACCAATATAAACAAATATATAAAAATAACCAAACCACATCTACAAAATGCCAATATCAACTGGCAGCTTCAAAGCCGAGATGATGATGACGAGTAAACTGGTGATAAATTAACCTAACTAAACAAACAGCTAAGAACGTTGTTCCTATTATAACATGCAAACCATGAAAACCCGTAGCTACGAAAAAAGTAGAACCATAGACTGAATCTGAAATGGCGAAAGGGGCTTCATAATACTCCATTGCTTGTAGGCCCGTAAAGATAAGACCTAATATAACAGTCGCGGTTAAACCATTTATAGCCTCAGTTTTTTTTCCACTGATTAGAGCGTGGTGCGCCCAAGTGACGGTGGCTCCCGAGCTTAATAGAACAGCTGTATTTAAAAGAGGCACTGAAAAAGGATTTAATGGATTTATTCCTTGGGGCGGCCAAACTGCACCTAGCTCCACGTTGGGGGCGATGCTGCTATGAAAAAAAGCCCAAAAAAAGGAAAAGAAAAACAAGACTTCAGAAAGAATAAATAAAAGCATTCCATATTTTAAGCCTTGTTTTACAACCATGGTGTGAAGACCTTGAAAAGTAGCTTCTCTTATGACATCTCTCCATCAAACTAACATAGTTAGACCAAGGGTTATGGCCCCCATTAACAAAACTCAACTTTGGCTATAATGAAAATATACGACACTACCTACAGTTATAAAAAGAGCTCCGCAAGCTCCTATGTAGGGTCAAGGCCTAGGATCAACTAAATGATAAGGATGATAAACAGTAGATTTCATTTACTTACTTTAGAACTAGATTTAGATACTCTTCATCCTTACCCAAGGGGCCCCTTTTAACGGGGCTCCTGCATAATTATTTACTTTACATCAAACAGTTCAATATAATTTTCACACTTAAGAGGCAATCAGTGATTAACTATGAGGCCTCGAACTAAGGGGCCAATGGATCGATCGTAACTTGTAAAAATAAGAGGATCGCTAATTCTTCGGTCCTTTCGTACTAGAAGATAATTATATTGATGTTTCTTCATATTGTAGATAGAAACCAAGCTGTGTTGCCACGCTTTTAACTCAAATCATGTACGGCTTTAATGGACGAACAGACCAACCCTTGGGGGCGGCTGCACCCCAGGGTGCCACAATTCAACATCGAGGTCGCAAACATCGTCGTCGATAAAACTCTCTAACGATATAACGCTGTTATCCCCATGGTAGCTTTTATTCGTTGATCGTCAACTATTCCACATTAAGATGACGGGTCACTATAGTCCACATCCCTAAGGACGTGTCTGCTCGAGACGTCCCCCTTGCAGTCAGGCCACCGGCTATTAACTACGGACCTTAAGCTCACCTTCGTTACCTTTTAAAAGGTGGTCGCCCCAACCAAACTATCCAACTTACACTATCCCTGTAATGTTAGCTCTCTTAAAATAAAAGAGTGGTGTTTCATTAACCGGAAACGGGTCCCACATTATCTAAACTCTTTATTTAAGTCAAATTATTTTGAGCCATGCAAGTCTTTAGTAAAGCTCAATGGGGTCTTTTCGTCTTACAATATGGACGTAGCATCTTCACTACGAATTCAATTTCATGGAGAGTCCTCTTAAGACAGTGGGGCCTTCGTGACGCCATTCATACCGGCCAACAATTAATTGGCTATTGATTACGCTACATTATCACGGTCAGTGTTACCGCGGCCATTCAATTGCCCTTATGAAGTTGACCTTAGCCAACTCTTTTAGATACAACCATTGGGCAGGCCTCACCCTCCATACTTCAGCATTTAGCTTTAGCAGAGAGCTATGTTTTTGGNTAAACAGTCGAAGCCCAGATTTGGCCGAGTTCCTTAAGAGAAGTTCTCTCCTCACTTCACCCCACTTGTGTTAGACTAGTACAGTAAAAATTCATAAATTTTTCCTGGCACTTCGTGCGTTTTTTATAAGACCCATTGACGTAACCAGAGGGTTACTATCTTAGGGGCTGTATAACCCAATTTATAATTGAAGCCTTGGGAGAGTGATCCAACGATTTTTTACTCATGTTCGCATTATCACTTCTGATGGTTGGGCTCTCGCCGAACCAATATTACAGTCCGTTCTGCTACCGAGCGAATAATACTTCGCCCTCAGAGTTTCAGCTCAACTTTAGCCACCATAATTTTAGGGATAAAAGAATTTCTTGAGCGAACTTTTACGTCATCTTTCAAAGATGGCTGGTTCCAAGCCTACTTCCTCATTGTTTAAATTCCACATCCCTTTCACACTTGATAAAAAACTTTGATCTGTGGCTTTAACTTCTGATTAGGGCTTACCCCTTTTGACAATTGACCTTATCGCCCACTGTCTGTCTATCCACCTTAATTTTTTACATTCAGAGTTAATCCCTCTCCGAGCGATTGAGCTTTATCATGTAAAATTAAGTTTCTTGGACGCACTACTTCAATAGTTTTTGCAGAAAACCAGCTATCTCCAAGTTTGATTAGTCTTTCACCCCTAGCCATAGGTTATCCGAGATTTTTGCTACAATCAACGGTTCGTTCCTTTGAACTACCCAAGGCTAGGTCACTTGGTTTCGGGTAATTTGACTTGAAAAGGGAATCTCCCCTTGATTTCACTACACCTTCGTTTCTAAACTTAAGTTTGCCAAATTTTTTCTTGCGAACCCATTATACAAAAGGTACGACATAATATGTCTGCTTAAGGGAATTTATTTTAAGATCTTTTCAAGTCTCTTTCAGCTTTCCTTCACAGTACTCTCTCTTTCGGTGTGCACTAACATTTAGTCTTAGATGTGTAGACACCTATCTTCCACTACTAACTCATTGAGGACTTTTCCGCTTTCGCTCGCCGCTACTCACGGAAGCTCGTTTGATTTTTCTATGCCAATTGGCTCTGGTACTTAGATGTTTCAGTTTCCAGTTTATTTCTCTGCGTTTCCGCGAAGATATCCGAGTTCAAAACTTCTCCCTCGTCTTTTCGGGCTTTCCGTCTTATTAGTGCACCCTAGCTCGCCATTCATTCCTCTTTTTAATTTAATTG